AGAAAAAAAACCATGGGATGGAGATAAATAGATCCATTTATCTACGATCAAATTATATTTGATCGATACGCGGTTGTCAATATGACTGTGAATGTTGAATATGAATCGTGAGAAAAGAATAGAAAAAATACAATCCCAATGTCGAAAACAAAAAGGGCGAAAACAAAAAGAAAGAGTTAATTTACAAAAAGAAAGAGTCAATTTATTAATTTAATGAAAATCCAAATAATGAGAATCAAAATGAAATATGAAATTCTATATATTTCATTTAATATATAAATAATTAGATAAATAGAAATAATTTATAAATACTTGAAAGAAATCTAAAAGAAAAAGGACTTGTACTAGATGTGCACTACATATACAAATGGATCCAAAAGAGTTGTAGGTGAAAGAAGAAATTAAGGAAAAAAATAGGAAGAACCCTCGGGTTTATTCAATCAAGCAATATAAATAAAATAAACAAACTTAATCCCTTGTTTTGTTAATAGATTTCCAACGAAAACCGATTGGTTGCGGAGAATGTAAATTTTTTCTATTTCTATTTCTAGATCCAATTACACTTGATTTTTTTTATATGCATCTTATATCAATAAAATTCTAGCAATAAAATCGATTTTCGTCCTTATAGTTATAGAACATCATATTCTATAGTAGCAATATTAAATAGGAATAATAAATAGGTATGAATAGAACCAAAAAAGGGGGGAGTAGTAAAGAAAAAGTTCTACAAAACTATATAGGAATCATCTACACCCTCTTTTTTGGGTCTATTGCTTAATAGAATTTCGTTTGATTAAGACTAAGTTGCGTAAAAACCCCCGCCTTCTTTGAAATATCATGAACAGTTCCTGTAGGTTGAGCGCCCTTGTGAAGGAAATATAGAATAGCAGGAACGTTTAAATGGGTTTGATTATTTATCGGATCATAAAAACCCACTTTCCGAAGATCTCTTCCTTCTCTTCGGGATCGAACATCAATTGCAACGATTCGATAAACGGCTCATTGGGATAGATGTAGATGAACAATACCCCCCCTAGAAACGTATACGAAGTTTTCTCCTCGTACGGCTCGAGAAAAACGATTAGAAGTTATTATGTATCGAATTAGAATGTCAAATAGATCTATAAAATCATCAAATCAATTTCCAGAGATTTAAGTCCTTCTTTTTCGAAAAAGAAGAAAAAAAAAGCATTCGTACTCTCATAACTCAAGTTGGATAACTTTCAAATAGCCTAAAAGAAAATACTTAGGCATTTCATTTTTTGAGCGGTCTCTAACCCCTTTGGTGTTTGTCTCCCTTCGAATCCTTTGGTCTTTGTCTCCCTTCGAATCCTTTTTTGGAGTCTCCATTGTGATATAATTGTTGAGACAATTGAAAACGGTATTTCCTTGTTCCAGGATCCTTTATCTTTGCCTTGAATCATTGGGTTTAGACATTACTTCGGTGATCTTTAATCGTTTTTAAAAAATGGCAGCAACACACCCCTTTTTGTGATTTCTTTCTATCAAAGAATCATACGAACAATTGATTCCTGCATGATACACTTTTGATCGAAAGAGTTTTACCAATTCCAAAAGATTTTCCTTTTGGAAAGATTTTCCTTTTGGATTGAAAAATTGCTCGAATCGGATCCTTTCGATTTCTATATCAAAAATATACTTACGAAGTTTGTTCCAACGTATTGATTGGTATTAACCCTAGATCCTTGCCCCTGAGAAATGAATAAATACTTTCTACTCGAGCTCCATCATGTACTATTTACATTACAACGCAACAAAAAACGAGGGTTGTAATAGAACAGAACAAAGGATGTCGAGGCAAGAGCCCATTCATTCCTAGATAATAAAAAATAGAAAATGGTGGATGGAAAAAAATCCACAGCGGATCCTGTCCTTCAAGTCGCACGTTGCTTTCTACCACATCGTTTCAAACGAAGTTTTACCATAACATTTCTCTAGTTTGGAACCGGTATGTAATTGATTCAATTATGGAATCATGAATAGTCATTGCTTCGGTCGATACACAGTACTTTTTCTTTCTATCTGAAACAAATAGGTAATTTAAGCTTCAGTTATGAAGAAAAAGACTCAGTAAGAATTCAATTTAACCCTCTATTTTATTGTATGAATGCAATCGTTTTTTTATTTCTAAATAACACGAAAAAAAAAAAAAAGAATTCTTTTTGAATCTGCGTTGCATCTTCAACTGATTCGATCGAATAGATTCAACAATCTTATACTTCTTGGAATACCAAGGACTCCTAAGAAACATTCAAATTATTTAATTAATTGAAAAAATTTCCTATCCAACATCACCATTTGAATAAAGTTTTACTAAGGATTTGTATTTGATCATGATAAAAGAGATAAATCCATATTCGGATTGAACTGAACTGATTTAAAACGGATAAATAGATTGAAAAGAAAATTTTTTTTTTTCGTAGATTGGATACAAAAGACTAATGAAAGGGAATATTTAGGTTATTATTCTTTCATCCTGAAAGAGAAAATCAGAATTACAAAAATCGAGGATTTCCGTATCTATCATCTTAGACGGAACAATTTTCATTGGAAGTAATTATGGATATTCTATGTTAAATATTTAACAGTAAGGTAAGGGCTCACAAATTTTTTTTTTTTCAAAAAAAGCGACAGAACGCTATCACTGAAATAGAAGGATAGCAATCCGTGCATATAAGCATTTCCTCAATTTATGCGTAGTTTCTTTGGCTTGGGCTTAAGGTTGAATAATCGTTCCCTAAAATTAAAAATTAAAATAAAGTAAATAAGATGTATGAATCACCCCCATCTCAATTGTTATTCCATAGATTTACAATTATTCATTAGAGCCAAAGACCAAATACCTAAAAATGAGGGTCAAAGAAAATCCATTAGATATGGAACTTGATTATTTGATAATGAGATTTGGACAGACATAGATATTCAAATTGATATCTTCCATCGCTCACTAACTCTTATCTACTCCCACTCTCAATTCATTCCGTGGGGATGATGAATCATAAATAAAAAAGGATCCTATTTTACGGGATGCTAGACTATTTTGTATAAAATACAAAGCCAAAAAGATCCAGATTAAGTCATTAACTAGTCTTAAGAGACTTAATCCCATTGATTGAATTCAATCAGTAACAAGAATACCCTCTTGTTTCGAATTCAGAAATGAAAGGAGAATAATTGGGCTGTCTTATTAAAATTAATAAAAGATAGGAAATATAGAGGCTTTCGCATTTCGATTTACAATGTATCCTTGAAAATTCAACTAAATATGGCACGTAAGGCTTTTCTAAGCAACTAACTTAAATACGAAAGTGAAAGGGAGAGGCATAAGCTAAAAGGCCCATCAGCCTTCAACCTATTAGGATCTATGTTCCCATCTTACCTGGATCACAAATGGATTCAGTTATGTTTTCGTATTATTTGAACTCGATTCAATTTGTGAAAAAAGATCTGATTCAGAGAAAAATTTTTCAAAATTAGAAGCAAGAAGTACATTTTATCAAAACAAAAATTATACTCTTAAATAGATGCTCAAAAAAAAAGGTAATTTTCATTCTGATATATATTAGAGTCCACTCTGGGACGGAAGGATTCGAACCTCCGAATAGCGGGACCAAAACCCGTTGCCTTACCACTTGGCCACGCCCCATTTCAATTTCTATTCAATACTAATAAACACTAATATTGGTATTAGTTGTTCGTCAATTCCAGTGCAAATCTCTATGGAATAAATTCGATTCTTGTTTGAGTCTTAGGATTTTGACACATGGAGATGTCGAATTAAACTAAATTTATTGATCATTACATAGAATTCAATTAAGATATTGTATGAAAGTATGATTTCTTCTATTCTCTTGCGAGAATGGAAGGATTTTTGTTTTGATTGGTTCGGTTCAAAGAAGTATTTTTTTTGTCTACCTTACTTTCTTTTCTTCATTTTTACCTTATATCAATAACATATTAATAACTCAATCAAAATACAATTATCTCCAAGAACAAAATGTTTGTTATGCTTAATATCTTTAGTTTGATTTATATCTGTCTTAATTCTTCCCTTTATTCGAGTAGTTTTTTATTCGCAAAATTGCCCGAGGCCTACGCTTTTTTGAATCCAATTGTAGATTTTATGCCAGTAATACCTGTTCTCTTTTTTCTCTTAGCCTTTGTTTGGCAAGCTGCTGTAAGTTTTCGATGAGATCTTTAATACTGTCCTAGAAAAATTCATGATTTATTCGAGTTCGAGAAAAAAAATTCTACCAACTGAGAAGATCAGATGAGTCTTACAATATAAATGAACCCTCAATTCAAACGGTGAAATTCTTGAGTAGCCACGATCCATTTTGATCCCCCCATTTCCCGATTCTGACTTTTTTTCACTGAAACACCCTATTAGAGTCCACCACAATATCGAATTCTAATTGTGTGAATTTCTGAAAACTCTTTTCTATTTCTAGAAATTCTAAAACCGCTTCATTTCTTGGTGTCAAAATAGGATATGTAGTATAAAAATAGAGAATCTATTCTCTTTTTCCGACAAAAACAGATTTGGAGATTGTGTAATGCTTACTCTCAAACTCTTTGTTTACACCGTAGTGATATTCTTTGTTTCTCTCTTCATCTTCGGATTCCTATCTAATGATCCAGGACGTAATCCTGGACGTGAAGAATAAAAAAAAGAAGGTTTTCCTTGCTTTTTTCTATTCTTAGAAAAGTTCTTAGGATTTTCTCTACTACAATTACACATCTTTAACTATTTTTATATAAAATAAAAAAAAAAGCAAAAAGGTTCGCTAGATTCGAATTTGAAAGATACCAAGCCATCGACGGAAACGGAAAGAGAGGGATTCGAACCCTCGGTACGAATAACTCGTACAACGGATTAGCAATCCGACGCTTTAATCCACTCAGCCATCTCTCCTAATTGAAAAAAAGATAATTACTATGTTACATTACACAAAAAAGAATGTTTAAAAAAACCT